ATAATTTCGTTTATTTACAACTACAACGGAATGGTATACAAAGTCAACAGATTTCAACCCATGATGAAAGAGGATTTATGGCTACAAAAACCGTTGAGAGTAGTTCTAGATCTGGGCCAAGACGAACTGGCGTAGGGAGTTTATTGAAACCATTGAATTCGGAATATGGAAAAGTAGCTCCAGGGTGGGGGACTACACCACTTATGGGAGTTGCAATGGCTCTATTTGCAATATTTCTATCTATTATTTTAGAAATTTATAATTCATCTGTTTTACTGGATGGAATTTCAATTAATTAGTTCATAAAAACTAGGAAGTCCTAGTTTTTCAATCAAAAAAGATTATTTTACTTATACTTACTTAATGCTTAAAATACTTAATACTTCAACTTAAGATTACCTAAGATTTGGATTTATAGACCATTCTGGTAGTTCGATCGTGAAATTTATTTGTTTCGATATTTCATTTCCGGAATATGAGCGTGTGACTTGTTATAATTGATCCTATTGATAATACAGAGAATGGACCTGTCATCTCTATCAAGATGATTCTACCTCGTCAGATATTTATTCTAGTCTCTGGAGCACGGACTATATAGAATAGATCAAGAAAAGAAATATTTGAACTATGATTCATACCTATTATTCAGACCTCGCAACCGGATTAAAAAAAATGGAAATAGGTCTTTTATAAATCAAACAATTTTTTCCTTCATACTTCTTTTGACCGAAAGAAACCTCTTTCTCTAGATTTTGTTGAGTTATTAAATTCATTTAAGAAGTGATGATCAAATGGTTTTTACTCAGAAAATCTTTGAGTTTAGCTTTGGCTTTCTTAAATCATCGTGGTTCTAGTATGAATCTGAGGTTTCAATTGATTCATAGGGTCTCAACAAGAGAATTCCTATCAAAAAGAAAAAAAAGATAGGGAAGAGAAGATTCAAGAGGCCTGTCACGATTAACATAAAGAAAGATGGACGAGCCAACTTGAGATTTTATTTCTTGGCATTATCATCACAAAGAAGAGATTCCGGATTTTTCTTACTTCGTATCTTTGGGTCAAATCGAGTCAAGCGGCTAAGCCACAAGAAGTTTTAAACTCTCTATTCCATATCCGTTGAAACCAGTATTTGTGTGTTTCGGCTTGAGCCGTACGAGATGAAATTCTCATATACGGCTCTCAGAGGGGGAGTCTTTCTTGGGTTACCTATCTCAATAAAGTATATGATTGGTTCGAGGAACGTCTCGAGATTCAAGCGATTGCAGATGATATAACTAGTAAATATGTTCCTCCTCATGTCAACATATTTTATTGTCTAGGGGGGATTACACTTACTTGTTTTTTAGTACAAGTAGCTACGGGTTTTGCTATGACCTTTTACTATCGTCCAACTGTTACAGAGGCTTTTTCCTCTGTTCAATACATAATGACTGAGGTCAACTTTGGTTGGTTAATTCGATCAGTTCATCGATGGTCAGCAAGTATGATGGTTCTAATGATGATCTTGCACGTATTTCGTGTGTATCTTACGGGTGGGTTTAAAAAACCCCGCGAATTAACTTGGGTTACAGGGGTGGTTCTGGCTGTATTGACCGCATCTTTTGGCGTAACTGGTTATTCCTTACCTCGGGACCAAATTGGCTATTGGGCAGTAAAAATTGTAACAGGCGTGCCTGAAGCTATTCCTATAATAGGATCGCCTTTGGTAGAATTATTACGTGGAAGTGCTAGTGTGGGCCAATCCACTTTGACTCGTTTTTATAGTTTACATACTTTTGTATTGCCTCTTCTTACTGCCGTATTTATGTTAATGCATTTTCCAATGATACGTAAGCAAGGTATTTCGGGTCCTTTATAGAGAAGGCAGATCATAGATATTTGTAATTTATCATATCGGGGAGGAACAAGAGTCTTTCATTGCTACAAATATGGATTATTTAAAAATAAGGCATGTTATTTGGATACTTCTATTCAACTCTGAAGTATTGTTTATTTGATACGAATCGAATAGTTGAAGTATATTTTCCTAAAAGAGGATGGATTATGGGAGTGTGTGACTTGAACTATTGATTGGCCCATGCAGATATAGGATTTTATCCGCCATGTTGGAATTAACAACCCAATGTGTCTCCGCATCCAACCATCACGTCAGTCCCTTTATGTAGCATAGGATAGGCCGGTTCACTTGAGGAGAATATTTTCTATGATCATACCCGAATCATGTCATGCATGAACAGGCTCCGTAAGATCCCTAGAATAAGTGATGTGGAATGATCCAATGTTCTATTTATTCCACTTTGTTTGATTTTTCTTTTTTTTTAGGAATTTTCTTATAATTAATTTATAGTATTAGTATTTCGTATTAATTCGATAATAATCTTATTAAGTTTTTTATAGTATGTAGATGCATTTATTTCCTCTGCATCGACCTTGATCTATGATACTATCGGAGTGAAATAAGGGATCTAAGGAAGAACAGGGGCTAGACTTTCTTAGTAACAAGTAAAAACTTTGTATTTTTGTATGTAATACAATCGAGATGTTGTGGGAATAAATACCAACCAAAAGACATGAGACAATCCAAAAAGCACTTGATCATGATCGAATTTTTAAGCCTACTTGGATATTGAGCATTTCCTTGTTGCCAGAACTGAATGAATCGTTGCAACTCGGGGAAATGGAATTTGATAAATCTTTTCTTACATAGAGTCATTCTACATTATATATGTAGATATGTATGAAATATAGATCTTCTATGGATCTATTTCTGTGATTCTTTTGATTCTTGCTCGAGCCGGATGATAAAAAATTATCATGTCCGGTTCCTTTGGGGGATGGATCCACAAGGATTCACCTATCCAAATAACAAAGAAACCTGATTTGAATGATCCTGTATTAAGAGCTAAATTGGCTAAAGGGATGGGACATAATTATTATGGAGAACCTGCATGGCCCAATGATCTTTTATATATTTTTCCAGTAGTAATTCTAGGCACTATTGCATGTAATGTGGGCTTAGCAGTTCTAGAGCCGTCAATGATCGGTGAACCGGCGGATCCGTTTGCAACTCCGTTGGAAATATTACCCGAATGGTACTTCTTTCCCGTATTTCAAATACTTCGCACAGTACCCAATAAGTTATTGGGTGTTCTTTTAATGGTTTCAGTACCAATAGGATTATTGACAGTACCTTTTTTGGAGAATGTCAATAAATTCCAAAATCCATTTCGTCGTCCAGTAGCTACAACAGTCTTTTTGATCGGTACCGCAGTAGCTCTTTGGTTAGGTATCGGAGCAACTTTACCTATTGAGAAATCCCTAACTTTAGGTCTTTTTCAAATTGATTCAACCGTGAAATACCACGACATAGGTATCTAAGGAAGATCCCCTTCTGGATCTTCCTTAGATACATCAATCTTATTATGATCTATTCTGCAAATATATGGACCGTGTCGGAGATTAAAAACTCATTCTATTCTTTTTTATTTCTAAAAACTAAAAAATGAAAAAATTCCAATGGATTTAAAATGAAAACTTTTTCTTAGGTAAATTGATTGCAAAATGCTTCTGTAGAGTACCCAATATCTGTTTTACATCTTCTATGCGAAAATATTCCATTTTCATAAGATCTTCTTGACTGTGACTCAAAAGGTCCAATAATGTATGTATATTGGACCTTTTGAGACAATTATAGGTCCTGGAAGACAATTCTGATTGGTCAATAAAAATACATGTCAATGGAATTCCTTTTTTGTTTTTCTTGAGATTAGTGAATCTGTCTTGAAAGGAAAAGGGTAGATTCCATCTGTTTTCATTTTCCTCGAAATTCATGTCCTCTTCCTCTGCATGTAGAAAAGGAATCAATAAATCAATCAAATTACGAGAAGCTTCATAAAGTGCTTCTTTAGGAGTTAAACTTCCATTCGTCCATATTTCTAGAAAGAGTATCTCTTGTTTTTCATTCCCATTCCCATAAGAATGAATACTATGATTCGCATTTCGAACAGGCATGGATACAATATCTATAGGATAACTTCCATCGTGAGAGTCGTTTGTGGATTTCATACGATATCCGCGATCTCTCTTGATTTGTAATTCAATACACAAATCAATTGGTTCTGTCAGGTTAGCTATATGCTGTGTCGTGTCAACTATTTCTACAGAAGGCGGTGAGATGATATCTTGAGCTGTTATGTATTTGGGACCCCTGACGCAAATGGATGCGTCCCTAATTCCATAGAGATTACTTCTCAGTACAATCTCTTTCAAATTTATTAAAATCTCATGTACTGATTCTTCAATACCTGCTATCGTAGAATATTCATGCAGCACATTTTCAGATGTTGCACGTGTGATACATGTTCCTTCTATTTCTCCAAGTAAAGCCCTTCGCATGGCAATACCTATGGTATCGGCTTGACCTTTCATAAGCGGGGACAGAACGAAACGACCATAATAAAGGCGCTTGCTGTCTACTCTTGATTCAACACATTTCCACTGTAGTGTTCGAGTGGATCCTGCTACATCTTCTCGAACCATACTATTCTTTTTTTTTATTTATGATTATTGGATCAGATCATTGAATCATTTATTTCTCTTGGAATCTCTTGAATTCTTATTTCTACACACGTCTTTTTTTAGGGGGGCGACATCCATTATGCGGCATGGGTGTTACATCACGTACGAAACTTAATAGCATCCCATTTCTACGAATGGCTCGTAATGCCGCATCTCTTCCGAGACCTGGACCCTTTATCATAACTTCTGCTCGTTGCATACCCTGATTGACCAATGTACGAATAGCATTAAAAGCCGCGGCTTGAGCAGCATAGGGTGTTCCTTTTCTTGTGCCTCTGAATCCAGAAGTACCTGCGGAAGCCCAAGAAACCACCCGACCTCGTACGTCTGTAACAGTTACAATAGTATTGTTGAAACTCGCTTGAACATGAATAACTCCTTTTGGTATTCTACGTTCATTCTTATTTGAACCAATGCGTGCATTCTTACGTAAACCAATTTTTGCTATAGGTTTTGTCATATTTTATTATATCATATTCATAAGAATAAAATAAAAAGAAAGAAGAATCAGAAATCTACAGAAAGATACGGGGATATCCATTTCATATGAAAACGAATCCATTCTTCTTTCTTTTTACATGTACATGGGTTTTTCTTTTAAAAAGTTCTTGATTTAGAACTTGAGAAGGATTACCCCTGTCTCTGTTTATGTCTCGGATTGGAACAAATGACTATAATCCGCCCCCGCCTACGAATCAAGCGACATTTTTCACAAATTTTACGAACAGAAGCCCTTATTTTCATATTTATAATTCCTTACCTTCATTCTGAATCTATTTTTTTGGAAACAAAAATCAGTTTATTGCATTTTTTAATTTCGAATTATATCCCTACGAAAAGGATGTTTAAAAGAATGATCTAATCGTTCGAATCTTTTTTGCGAAGTCTATAAATTATACGTCCCCTGGTTGAATCATAACGACTCATTTCGATTTTGACTCTATCTCCGGGTAGTATACGTATAAAACTGCGCCGGATTCTCCCTGAAATATAACCTAGAATTAGATCTTCATTATCTAACCGAACTCGGAACATACCGTTGGGAAGTGATTCAGTAATTAAACCCTCATGAATCAATTTTTGTTCTTTCATGCCAGGGAACCCCCTTTAAGTATTAACTAATAGAGGAAGAGTTCTATAAATCACTTCTCTTCTCTATTTTACAAATAGTAAGTTCGAGAGAAAATTAGGGTACCCGAGGAGAATCACCATATATAACACAAAATTTCTCCTCCAATTTTTTCTAGTCGAGCTTCTCGATCTGTCATTATACCTCGAGAAGTAGAAAGAATTACAATTCCCATTCCACCTAAAATCTTAGGAATTCGTTGATAGTTGGAATAGATTCGTAGACCGGGTCGGCTGATACGCTTTAAAATTATTTTATTCCCTTTCCTAGTCTTTCTATGTCGTAAGGTTGAAACCAAGAAATTTTTTTGACTTTCTTGATGTTTTCGAACGTTTTCAATAAAACCTTCTCGTAAAAGTATTTTCACAATGTTTTTAGTGATATTAGTAGATACTATTTGAACTCTTCCCTTTTGATCCATGTCAGCATTTCTTATAGAAGTTATTATATCGGCAATAATGTCCCTACTCATGACGAACTATAGTTATTGGTGCCTCCTCATTTTGATATAATCAACATGCTTCTTTTTTATTTTATTTTTTATTGAATTTTTTTGAATTATTCAATTCTAAAAAATTATTAGAAATTTAAAGTATATGCATGAGACACAATCTATTAATCGGATCTATTTCAGATATTTGAATATTCTATTCTATATATAGATAATATAGATAGGATATATCCTATTTTCATCTATAATACTTCGGGTGCTAATGAAACTATTTTAGTAAAATTCAACTGTCTCAATTCCCGAGCAATCGCACCAAAAATTCGAGTTCCTTTTGGATTTCCTTCTTGATCAATGATAACCGCTGCATTGTCATCATATCGTATTATCATGCCGTTGTCACGTTTGAGTTCTTTACACGTGCGTACAATCACAGCTCTAATTATTTCTGATCTTTCTAGAGGCATGTTGGGCACTGCTTCTTTGATTACAGCAACAATAACATCGCCAATATGAGCATATCGGTGATTACCAGTTCCTATGATTCGAATACACATCAATTCTTGAGCTCCACTGTTATCCGCTACATTCAAAAGGGTCTGAGGTTGAATCATATCATTTTTATTTGAATCTCTTATTTCAATGCAAGGGATAAGGGAAAAAAGAAATATTGTCTGTCCAGAGATAAAGAAATCCGTGGTTGTTTTTTCATTCTCAATACTCCTTTTTCTTTTACTTTTGTTTACCTATCCTGAAATAACAAATTGAGTTCGTATAGGCATTTTGCATGCAGCTATTTCCATAGCAGCTTTGGCTACAGTTTCTGATACTCCACTCATTTCATAAAGTATTCGGCCCGGTTTAACAACGGATACCCAATATTCGGGGGATCCCTTGCCCGAACCCATACGTGTTTCTGTAGGTCTTACAGTAACAGGTTTGTCGGGAAAGATACGTACCCATATCTTTCCACCACGACGCGCATATCGTGTCATTGCTCTTCGCCCTGCTTCTATTTGTCTAGCTGTGATCCAAGCAGGTTCAAGTGCCTGAAGAGCATATCTGCCAAAACAAATATGATTGCCTCGGTAAGATATTCCCTTCATTCTACCTCTATGTTGTTTACGAAATCTGGTTCTTTTGGGGTTATAGTTGATGGTTGTTTCTGAATTCCATCTCTACTGCAGAGCCGGACATGAGAGTTTCTTCTCATCCAGCTCCTCGCGAATGAAATGATTCAATAATATTACTATTACATATAAATAATATTACTATTACATATATACATGTTATGTATTTCATTCTATCAAAAGAAAGAATATACTAATTTTTTTGATATTGAATTTGTTACATAGGTAACTGTATATATAATTAGATAACTAGACGTGTTTGTTTATATATAATGCTTCTTTCTTTTATCAAAATTTCTAAAGTATTTTACTTTACCTCTATTGAATCACGCCAATAGTCATCCAATAAATGAAATAAAAATAAAGAAAAGGTTCGCGGGCGAATATTGACTCTTTCCTCCTTCATTTGTAGGGTCAATTCATGACCCTTCAGAATCAATCCCTTTTTTCTTGGTTCATTCCGCCATCCTACCCAATGAATCATTAGGATTGATTCGTTTTCAAGAAAATCCTATGTATTCACAGGTTCCATCGTTCCCATAGCTTCTCCATTAATGCTTAGGCCTGAACTCTGCAATGGAGCTCTCAACAAAATCTGTTATTTGTTTCCGAGTCAATCTCCTCAGTTTTTCTTAACCCGAAGCTCGATTTAATTATTATCTATTTTCTATTTTTTATATTATAGATTTTTCTATCTTTGATATTTGATATCTTATTATTTATTTATCTATTTCTATCTTATTAGATACATAATAGACTATTTTATACATATTGATTAGATTATTTAGATTCTTATTTTCATTTCATTTATTTTATTCTATGTTTCTATTTTATTTAGATTTTTTATTTGTATATTTCTTATTATATTGGAATTGTATATTGATGTTGATGCTTTATAACACTGCCTTTTTTATGGAGTAATTTTTCATAAACCATACATATGGGAATCATATATCATTGAGATCTTTATTCTCTCTTTCTATCATCCTTCCATTTTTCCACATCCCTTTTTTTTTTTTCACAATTCATAATCAGATTTCTTTTTTATGAAAAGAATTTCAGTTGCTACAACTATATGATCGATTCAGTCATATAGTGACTGTTTCTTGGGATCTCGACAATACGAAGCAATAAGTTGGTTATTAGTTTTGAGTTTCTTTAGTTTTGATAGTTACTAAGTTTATAGTGGGGTCGGCCGGTTTTTTTTTTAATCTAAATTCTAAACTCTAAAGAAAAAACTAACGAGTCACACACTGAGCATAGCAATTATACTAAAATCTAAATTAAATAAAGGGTAAATCAAATTTTTATTGAACCTTGTAGAATTATAATTGTTCGTTTTTATTTGATTAAGAAAAAAAAAGAAAAAGAAGAAAATAGTTTCTAAATTTTTTCTATCGATGAGCAGAATGGCGAGATAAAGAAAGGTCCATTAGTCTTATTTTCTTATTCTTGGTTTACAAATATCCAAATTTTGATGCCTAAGACTCCGTAGATAGTTCTAATTTTATGGGAACAGTGATCAATTTTAGCGCGAATTGTTTGTAAAGGAACCCTGCCTTCTCTGATCCATTCGACACGTGCAATCTCTTTTCCGTCAATACGCCCTGCAATTTGCACTTGAATTCCTTTTGTACCCGTTTGTTCGGTTAATTCAATAGCTTTTTTCATTGCCTTTCGAAATGAGACTCTATTTTTTAATTGTAAAGCTATATATTCTGCAAGAATATTAGGTTGTCCATAAGGCTTTTCAATTCTTGTGATAGCAATGTTGAGTCTCCGGTTTACAGAATGAAACTCTTTTTGTACATTCATCTGTAATTCTTCGACTCCCCGTGTTCGTCCTTCTATTAATAAATTGGGAAATCCAATATAGATTATGACCTGAATCAAATCTATTCTTTTTTGAATTCCTATATGGACAATTCCTTCGAAACCTGAGGATATTCTCTTATTTTTTTTTACATAGTCCTTAATACAATTCCGTATTCTTTCATCTTCTTGTAGACCCATGGAAAAATTCTTTGGTTTTGCGAACCAAAAAGAATGATGACTTTGAGTTGTTCCAAGTCTGAAACCAAGTGGATTTATTTTTTGTCCCATATTTTTCTATTATTTTTCCATCCATTTTTTTTCTAAATAGGAATCTAAATTCTATTTCTTTAGATGAATCAAAAATCTCTATTTTTCTTTTAAAAGAATCTTTATATGACAAGTGGTTTTTTTTATCATATAACTACGCCCTCGAGCCCGGGGTCTTAACTTTTTCACAATAGCACCTCTATTGACTTCAGCTTTACTAATAAATAAATCAGCTTCATTCAAACCCATATTATGACTGGCATTTGCTGCTGCAGAATAAACTAATTTTAAGATTGGATAAGATGCCCAATAAGGCATTAGTTCCAGTATCATGAGTGTTTCCTCATAAGAACGTCCGCGAATCTGATCAATTACTCTTCGTGCTTTGAAAACAGACATACATATATGTTGAGCTAACACTTTTACTTCTCTATCCGAATTTTCGTTCTTTATCATAAAAGTTCTTCCCCGCCAATGAATGATAAGTGCTTAGGTGAAGTATAGTATAAGATAAGTCAGAAAAGTCTAAGTCTTAGTATATTAGTCTACTAGAAAAAGAAATATACCTATACTTTGACTATAAGATAAAGACTCTTAAGTCTAAATACTATTAAGATAAGGCTTTTCACATGA